ATATGCCATGGGAAGGTTACAATTCTGAGGATGCTGTACTCATTAGTGAGCGTCTGGTCTATGAAGATATTTATACTTCTTTTCACATACGTAAATATGAAATTCAGACTCATGCGACAAGCCATGGTCCTGAAAAAATCACTAAGGAAATTCCGCACCTAGAAGCCCACTTACTTCGAAATTTAGACAAAAATGGAATTGTGATACTGGGATCTTGGGTAGAGACAGGAGATATTTTAGTGGGTAAACTAACGCCTCAAATGGTGCAAGAATCATCGTATGCCCCGGAAGATAGATTATTACGAGCTATACTTGGAATTCTGGTATCCTCCTCAAAGGAAACTTGTCTAAAACTACCTATAGGCGGTAGGGGTCGAGTTATTGATGTGAGATGGATCCAAAAAAAGAGGGGTTCTAATTATAATCCGGAAACTATTCGTATATATATTTTACAAAAACGTGAAATTAAAGTAGGTGATAAAGTGGCCGGGAGACATGGAAATAAGGGTATCATTTCAAAAATCTTGTCTAGACAGGATATGCCTTATTTGCAAGATGGAAGATCTCTTGATATGGTCTTCAACCCATTAGGGGTGCCGTCACGAATGAATGTAGGACAGATATTTGAATGCTCACTCGGATTAGCGGGGGATATGCTAGATAGACATTATCGAATAGCACCTTTTGATGAGAGATATGAGCAAGAGGCTTCCAGAAAACTAGTATTTTCTGAATTATATGAAGCCAGTAAACAAACATCGAATCCGTGGATATTTGAACCCGAGTATCCGGGCAAAAGCAGAATATTTGATGGAAGAACAGGGAATCCTTTTGAACAGCCTGTTATAATAGGAAAGCCTTATATCTTGAAATTAATTCATCAAGTTGATGATAAAATACATGGACGTTCCAGTGGGCATTATGCACTTGTTACGCAGCAACCCCTTAGAGGAAGGGCCAAGCAAGGAGGACAACGTGTAGGTGAGATGGAGGTTTGGGCCCTTGAGGGATTTGGTGTTGCTAATATTTTGCAAGAGATGCTTACTTATAAATCTGATCATATTAAAGCTCGCCAAGCAGTACTCGCGACTACGATCATTGGCGGAACAATACCAAAACCTGTGGACGCTCCAGAATCTTTTCGATTGCTCGTTCGAGAAATACGATCTTTGGCTATGGAACTGAATCATTTCCTTGTATCTGAGAAGAACTTCCAGATTCATAGGAAGGAAGCTTAATTGGACGGAATCATAATTTTTATTCTATGATTGATCAATATAAACATCAACAACTCCGAATTGGATCAGTTTCTCCTCAACAAATAATTGCTTGGGCAAAAAAAATTCTACCTAATGGAGAGATAGTTGGCGAGGTAACAAAACCCTATACATTTCATTACAAAACCAATAAGCCTGAAAAAGATGGATTATTTTGTGAAAGAATTTTTGGGCCTGTAAAAAGTGGGATTTGTGCTTGTGGAAATTATCGAGTGATCGGAGATAAAAAAGACAACAACAAATTTTGCGAACAATGCGGGGTAGAATTTGTTGATTCTCGGATACGTAGATATCAAATGGGTTATATAAAACTGGCATGCCCAGTAACCCATGTGTGGTATTTGAAACGTCTTCCTAGTTATATCGCGAATCTTTTAGATAAACCTCTTAAAGAATTAGAAGGTCTAGTTTATTGCGATGTGTGATTTGATCCAATTTTTTATTGTACAGATTATTAACGATAAACTGTCATTCCATTCAATTGAATTGGGATGTCCCGGATCTGACATGTCTCTGGGAGTGAGTAACATGAAGCTCAGAATTTTGGGTATATCAAATATTCCCCAATTAAAAAGGGAATGGGTCTATGGTCGATTCAGTAACAAAGAAATATAAGTTTATAGCTCTACACCTCGTAAAAAAAAAAACTTCTTGTGGAATTCATTATTCCATTTCTTTTAGAAAGAACGAAGATTATGTGTAAATAAGCAAATATATAATATATAATGGTTGCGGAAGTCTATCCATCGCATATAGGCTGAAGTATATCGTAGCATAACCGTCGAGGTAAAGTCTGGACCTAAAAGATCAAATGGAATAATACATAAAATAGACAAGGAAATCTCTTATGAATTCCGGAATACTCCTTTTAATTAATAATTTTAATTTTAAGGGATTCCTCATTCGAAAGGGGGTATAGACTACTCAAGAATTTTATATTTCTTTTCTGTCGTAATTGAGAAGAGGAATGCATCAACAGTGAAAAGTTGTTTGGTCTTTATTGAGAACTTGAGTAAAGAGTAAACAACTTTTTTTTTAGACTATTGGATTATCCGTTTTATAGAATTTGAAAGCGGAAATCCCTTTATCTTGGGCGTAACTGCTTGAGCCGGATGAAAGGAAACTTTCATGTCCGATTTTAAAAGGGGGAGATCCTATTGGATCCTATCCAAATTTTTCGTTTGCTAGACCCGTCGTTAAAAAACCCACTTTCTTACGATTAC